TTGATTAATAACTTTATCCTTGAATATAAAAATCCTTTTTTTTTTTTGAATCTTTCTATTTTATTTCATTCCTATTCTACTTTCGCAGAAAAAAAAGGAGGGCATTACTTAAAGTAAAAGATTTATTCGTTCTTGATTTGATAGTTATTTTCTTAATTGGTGAATAGGAATATACTCTGGATCGTAATCGAGGGGAGTACTTTTTAATAATTTCTACTAACTTAAAGCCCCAAATTTTTATTACTTTTTTAGAAAGATCCTTTTAAAAAATTTATTGAATCTTCATTACTAATCCTTTGTGTATCTTAGTCTTCCTAACCATTCACTCATTTTTTTTTAATCTCCTATATTTTTTTTAATCTCCTATATAAGTTAATTAATACATCTATGGTAATAGGTAGTTAAAACTCCATATAGTTGATCTTTTGAACCCGCTTCAAGCCATGATGACTAATCAACAATCTTGGGGTTACAGTAAACAGTCTCAGCTGCTTATGTTTACTTTCACTTAATTCTTGTACATAGAAAATGAGGTTGAATTCCTTATAACATAACAGCAAATTTGAAAGCCGTTGTTTTCACTCATATAACTATCTGGTTTATTTTATCTTCCCTAATCCTGAATAAAAAAAAGTAACAACTAAATATTCAATTCATTTAACTTTCTTTTTAGAAAGAAATAGGGGATATTTTAGATTTTACCGAACCGCACGTAGAGATATTGATAATACACATAGAGTTAATGGTATTTCATAACTAATTGATTGAGCAGCAGCCCTTAATCCACCCAAAAAGGAATATTTATTATTTGATCCATATCCTGACATAAGAAGTCCAACGGGAGCAAGACTTGAAATGGCGATCCATAAAAAAACACCAATACTAAGATCGGCTAAAATAAGGTGATAACTAAAAGGAATTACTGAATAACTTAGTAAAATAGATACCACTGCTATAGATGGCCCAATATTAAATAAACAAGTATCTCCTCTAGATGGAAGAAGATTCTCTTTGAAAAGTAGTTTTGTGCCATCTGCTAGAGCTTGAAGAATTCCCAAAGGACCAGCATATTCGGGTCCAATACGTTGTTGTATTCCTGCAGATATTTCTCTTTCTAACCAAACAATTACTAGTACACCAAGTGTAATTCCTAATACAAGAATAAAAATAGGAACAAGTGCCCATATGATCCCATAGACTTGGTTTAAAGATTCTAATCTGGAAAAAGAATGGATAGTTTGTATTTCTTTTGCATCAATTATCATTTCAACGATCGACTTCTCCCATAATAATATCTATGCTACCTAGTATCGTCATAATATCAGCCAATTTCATTCTTTTAACTAATTGAGGAAGAATTTGCAAGTTGATAAAACCCGGCGGTCTAATTTTCCATCGCCAAGGAAAAACACTCTGATCTCCTATCAAAAAAATCCCCAACTCTCCTTTTGGGGCTTCGACTCTTACATAAAGTTCTTGCTTGGACAATTCAAAAGTAGGAGAAGGTTTTTTACTAATAAATCGATAGTCAAAATCATTCCATTTAGTTTTTTTTATTCTATCAAGGCGTCGTATTTCTAAATTTTCATAGGGCCCCCCTGGAATCCCTTCCAGGGCCTGTTGAATAATTTTTATAGATTCTGTCATTTCACCCATTCGTACTAAATAACGAGCTAATGAATCCCCTTCTTTTTGCCATTGAACCTCCCAATCAAATTCGTCGTAACACTCATAACGATCAACTTTACGAAGATCCCATTGGATTCCGGAAGCTCGTAGCATTGGTCCCGATAAACCCCAATTTAGTGCTTCTTCTGCGCTAATAATGCCTACGCCTTCAACTCGTTCTAAAAAAATAGGATTGCGCGTAATAAGGTTTTCATATTCCGCAACCCGGGTTAAAAAATAATCGCAAAAATCCAAACATTTATCTATCCAACCATGAGGTAGATCAGCAGCTACTCCTCCGATACGAAAATAATTATGCATCATGCGCATACCGGTAGCAGCTTCGAATAGGTCATAGATCAATTCTCGTTCTCGTAAAATATAAAAGAAGGGGGTCTGTGCCCCAATATCTGCCATAAAAGGGCCAAGCCATAATAAATGGGAAGCGATACGACTCAATTCCAACATAATACATCTGATGTAGCTAGCCCTTTTAGGGACTTGAATATTACCTAGTTGTTCGGGCCCGTTTACGGTTATTGCTTCTGTGAACATAGTCGCTAAATAATCCCAGCGCGTTACATAAGGCAAATATTGTATAATTGTGCGATTTTCCGCAATCTTCTCCATCCCTCTATGTAAATAACCCAATATAGGTTCACAGTCAATAACATCTTCACCGTCAAGAGTAACGATCAACCGAAGAACACCATGCATTGATGGGTGGTGGGGGCCCATATTTACTATCATGAAATCTTTTCTTGTAATTGGTGCAATCATAAGTTTTTTTTCCAAGTCATTCTTACATGCATTATTGAAAGTAAAAAAGAAGAGTTCGTCAAAATTAAAAGGAATAAGTTCAACTGGTATCAATCAGGCTTCAAATTAACGAGTTTTTATTTCGCGAATATTCAACTCACCAATTAATTCTTTATAACGTCCTCTATTTTTTTGTGACAAATAGGCCAGGAGTCGTTGGCGTTTTCCTAAAATTTTACGCAAACCTCTCTGCGATGACGAATCTTTTTTGTGCAATTCCAAATGGGAAGTAAGTCTCCTTATCTTACTGGTGAAAATGAATACTTGAAATTCGACGGATCCCCTGTTCTCTTCGTTTTCTTTTTGAGAAATAACTGAAATGAATAAATTTTTTACCATAAAAAGCCCCCTTTTCTTTTTACATATATATAGATATATATATGGATTTTATCGATCAATAATAATAATGCCATTAATTTGAATGTGGTATATAAAAAATAATACTAATTTTTTTATGAACGCCCTATGTTTATGAATTCAAACCAATTGAGTGGAAATATAATTGAGACATTTTTTATTTGAGATTTACTATATGAATGAAATGTCCGATAAGAATGTGATTTATGTATTTTTTACTATAAATTAATATATTCCTATATGTATACCCTAATATAAATATATTAGAAAGATAAGATATAGGATATATTAATTTTATTATCCACGAATTTTCAATCGTGGATACAGATGTAGCCTTAACATACTGAAACGACTACTATTATTGGTATTAAACCAATACCGATTTATACAAGCTAAATCTTCTAATCGATAATTAGGCCAAAGAAAGAGTTTTAATTTCATTAATGTATTTTTCTCTATATAAAAATCGTTATTGTCACTCGAAGATTGATTGCTCTTTTTAATGTTCTTTAAATTCCAAAATACTAGATTTTTATCTACACTATTTCGATTCTTTGAATTGAAACAAATTAGAATTCTGAATTTTCTACGACGCCTAGATGATAAAATATTTTCAGGAACAAACAAATCCAATTTTTTTTTAGAAAGATATCGTTGTTTTTGGTATTTTTTATTTGTTTGGTGCTTATTCTTATGAACCAACAAACTACCTATGGTTTGATACATAATAAATTGTCCATCATTTTTCTCAGAGAAACGAACAGGTTCGATAATTAATATTCCTCTTTTGATTAATTCTGTGAAAGTGAAATTTTCCTGAATCAACATTATATCTAAACTCATTTCTCTCTTTTGAATTGAGGATATAGAAATCTTTTTTGGTTCTATCAATCTAAGCAGCAAGCAATATACCCTGATATTATTCATCAGTCTTTGGTTCAAAGTATCGTCCCATCTCAATTGAAAAAGAAAATAAGGTTTCAGGAAGAAATCTAGGTTATTTTTATATTGTTTTTTCTTTTTTTTTGTGTCTGTTCTTTCAGAATTTTCTGCACTATCTTTTTGTTGTGAGAGCGCGGATTCTAAATCCCCTCCCTTTGTCGATTCTTCTTTATTTTGATTCTTTTTATTTGATGGTTTCAAAAAACGTCCTTTTTGCTTTTCTTGTTTGTCATTGGTTTTTTTTTTTTCACTACTATTTTCATTTATATGCCAATTGCAAAGAAGTAATTTGTTTGGTATAAACCAGGCTTTGGTTTTATATGCATTATAAAGTAATACGAGTTCTGGCAAGAACCAAAATTCCAGATTCGATATCGGATGCTTTAGCATTTTTTCATTCATTCCCATCCAATCACCAAAAAGTTTATGAGAGTTTGGTGAATTAATTTCTGGAATACTAAGATAAAAAATATTTTTTTTATGATTTATTTTCGAACGATTAGCCCCAAAAATTTCTTTTTGTCTACTACGCAAATTGCTAATTTTCCAATCCAAATATTTTCTCTCGGCTGTGTTTTCTATAGCTAGAATATCGACATAATTATTAAGAAAGATGTTTCTATGCATATCATAAAGGGTGTCTTTATGCATATTATAAGAAAACTCTTGGTTATTATTTCCTTGAACCAGAGATCGATAAAAAAAGTATTTTTCCGAATTCAGAAATTTATATACTAAAAGATCATATCTAGAAAATTTAAAAAAATTCTCTTTTTTATTTTGAGTCGATAATGTGTATACTTTAATTTTTTTTTTTGAATTATTTAATTGGTCTTTTTCATCTGAAGTCCATTTTCTACATTTTTTATTGTTTTCTATAAAACATTGACGGGCTGTATTTCGCCATTTTTGCGGTAGTAATCTAGACCATCTCATTGGAGATAAATTGTATTGATAATGCCCTCTTAACCAGTTTTTCCATTGATTCATTTGATAACTCGGAAGTTTCTTATATCCCAATTTTGAACAAATAATTCCTTTTCTTTCAAAAGAATCTTTTATTTCAGGCTTAAGAAAAAAAGTGATTCCTTGATATTCAAGAACAGATTTAAATTTCTCCAAGTTGTCAATTTGGATTTGTGAAAATTTGTAAAATACATATGCTTGTGACATATAGGATAAGTCATAAAACCCTTGTGAATTTATTTTAATATTCCGAATAGTTTCAAATGATTTTTTTAGAGTTGAAATAAAGGGAAATAGGTTTTTCTTTTTTTTAGTAATTAGTTCTTGCTTTTTTTCATTATTGTATAAATATTTATCAATAATTTTTTTTGTTGATTGAATAAAAAGTCCTTGACTCGTTTTTGGAATAGAAATGATAGATAAAAAAATATTTTTATAAATTTGAAAAATGGAAAATTTAAAAAAAAAAAGTAATTTAAAGATTAATCTAGCATTTCTCCTTTTTACTATTTTCCATTTTTCAAATCTATTATAATTAGAACTTGTTTTTTTAGGACTAATATTATTTCTTTTTTGAGTTGCTTTTTTTTTCTCTTTTGTGATTTTTTCTATTTGATTTTGAATTGTTAGTGTTCGATCAGTCACATCCTTCATTTTTTTTTCTATCAATGAAGAATTTAGCAAACTAGGGGATCCAATTTGACTAAATGATTCTTGAATTATAGGATTTTCGATTATGGAATCGTTTTCTTCTTTAATTCTACTCGATTGATAGCCTTCTATTCCTCTTAATCTAAATAAAAGAATTGGATTGACTTTTGAAAGTTCTTTGAGTTTCTTTTTTAAAAAAATAATCCTTTTGGTAACCCATTTTGGGAGTTCTTTTGAAATTTTTCGAAGTAATTTGGTTTTTCTTTTGAAAACTATTAGCATTTGAAAATACTTTTTTTCATATTTTGAAATTTTTTTTTCGAGTTCCTTAAAAATGGGTTTAAAAAAGGAAGGTCGTTGTCGGGGTGAACCAAAGGGGAGTTCGGCCTCCATTCCCCAAACGGTTAAAAAACAAAAATCATTTTTTTCTTTTTTCTTTTTTATCGGATCGTATCCTGTTTTTGATTTGTGCCAAGGTTTCAGACAAAAAGGAAATAATATTTTTATCTGAATACCATCTATCAACCAATTTTTAGGAAATTCTGTTTCTGATAATGGAACACCATTATAGGTACATTTTACATGCATTTCTCTATTCCACTCCTGAAAATCCTCAGACCATTCGGGAAGTTGCAATAGGAATATACGTCCAATATTTTTTGCAGTTATTACTGAAGGCACTAGAATATATTTTCTAAAAATAGATTGAGTTAGCAACATCCAACCTCTTATTATTTGTGCAAATGGAATGCTATCCCAAACTTCTGCTATCTCTATTCGCGCTTTCTCCTTTCTTTTGTTCTTCTCTTTTTTTTCTTCTCTTTTTGTTTGTTCTTCTGCATATTCTATAATTTTTAATGCTTCCTTTTTACTTACCCGATTTCTAAAAATAAATTTAATAAACTCGGAAATATTAAAAGAAACAAGAGGGGATTTTTGTATTCTGTCCAAAAAAAAGGGAGAATTTACATTTGCTTGAAACAATTCCCAAATAACGATTTTACGTCTTTGAGCCCGCATAGAACCTTTTATTATGCCTCGACGAAAATCAGATTGTTGTGAATAACGTATCAACGACACTTCGTCTGTTTGATCGGGCGTAGTAGTCTCTTTAGTTATATCATTATCATCAGTATTCACCTTGGTAGCAGTAAAAATTACTACACGTTTGCCTTTTCTTGAACGAATTTGATGATCCAGTGGTACGTTTTCTTGATGATCTCCTGATTGTTGTTCTAACTCGGTTATTAATTTGTACGACCATAAAGGGATTTTTTTATCAATTTCTTTTAGTCTAATAGCCTTTTTGTTAATTTTTTGCTCATTAGCCTCAGTTATTATTTTAGTTAATAAATGTTGGAAATTTTTTCTTTCTTTTTCTGAAACTATTTTTTCTTTGGACAAAAAATAAAGATTTTTCCAATTTAGATTTTCTTCGGAATTTCGAATATATTTACTGATGAAAGTGAAGAAATTAAAAATTTCGCTTGATGTTGATAATGGCTTTTTTTGAAATTTATTTATTCTCTGTTCAAATTGTTGATCATCACTGTCTATAATAAAGATACTATGAATCCGATTTATCCCAAATCCGGTTAGGAAATTGTCAATCAAAGTTTTTTTTATGATTGAAGCTAAAAGGTTTTTGTCCATTGTTCTACGATATGATCCGTTGAAGAAAGGATCATATCTTGTAGCTAAGTATTTTTTTGTAAAATCATCATTACATAGTTGAATCCTTGTTTCGAGTATATTCAAATAAATTGATTCTTTATCTAGAGATTCAATTCGATTTATAAACTCATTTTTTAAATGTGTCTTTTTTTCTTTGTTGTTAGAAACCCAAGAGTTGTGGAGTTTTTTGACTGAAGATTTTTTTAGTGCAGATGCGGATATCTTTCTTTTTAACATTCGGAAAAAAATAGATATACTAGGAGGGTATGAAAAAGAAATTTTTTCTTTTCCATCACTTTGGCATATGCCAAAAAAATATTGTGACATTTCATTTTTAATAGACCTTTCCAGTTTATTATTTTTTATGTAGCGAAATGGTCGATTCCATTTGTTCGAATCGAAAAGAAGAGTTACAAGGGGTTT